TCCACTTACTTTTTCTTTATTTATAATTTGATAGTGGGTGTTATAAGAACATTGGAGAAATAAGAACACCTTGGTTTGTCGATTAATAATAGGAATTGTATATATAGAGTATTATAGAATATTTCTGTTATGTCCCAGGACAAAAAATTTGTGAATAATGAGACATGAGGAGGACTACTATGTCACTACAGGTGGACTACTCCTAATACGTGCAATTAGTCATTTTGCTAATCAATAAATGTTCAACTTCCTAACTTAACTATAAGTCAGAATAATCAGAATTCGTTATAATGGTGGTTATCCTTTTCTTTTTAGAAAAAATAATAGAGATATTTTCCGCTGAAAAACGAAGGCTAAAACTTGAGTTTAGTGGAAAAAAAGCCCTTTATCGGATTTGAACCGATGACTTACGCCTTACCATGGCGTTACTCTACCACTGAGTTAAAAGGGCCGTTTTATTCAATTCATGAATTAGCCATTTTTTTTCCATTATGAGTCTACTGCATATATGTATATACGTACTATATGTACATAATATATACGTATATGCATAGGAGTTCATTCAGGAACAATAAATTGGATTTACTCCAAAAGTAGATAAGATTATTATTTTAAATTTTTGAAAAAAAAAAATTAAAAAAAATCATAACATAAAAGTAGGAAAGATTTTTTGGATCTAGTCATACCATTAGACTATATTGACAATTCCAAAAAACTGCTCATACTATCATCATAGTATGATGATGGTCGGGCGTATATGCCCCTATCGTCTAGTGGTTCAGGACATCTCTCTTTCAAGGAGGCAGCGGGGATTCGACTTCCCCTGGGGGTAGGGTACTATGAAAGGAAGTTGATCATAGATTATCGATAAGCCTAGAATGAATTCTTCCTGGGTCGATGCCCGAGTGGTTAATGGGGACGGACTGTAAATTCGTTGGCAATATGTCTACGCTGGTTCAAATCCAGCTCGGCCCAATAATTCACCGCTCCATGAATATGATATAACCAATTTGTCTTCCATAAACGGAAATGCCTAATCCGTAGAAATAAAGAGAAAGGATCAATTTTTTTTTCTCTATCCCTATTTTTCTCTTTCTGATCTTTCTAAGGATCTAATTCATGATACTTTACTTAATTAAGTAAAGTATCATGAAAAGCAAACAAAAAAGTTTAGTTCTTTTTTCTCATTGAAAGATTGATTATCCACTTTTGGCCGTAAAATAATTATTGGTTACTAGTAATCCGTGTCACTCTCGCTATAGCCCATATTATATGTGGATATGATATCAGTATATCATTCCTGTCTTTCTTACAATACGACGACTAGGACTAGAATGTTCTTATGATTACATTAAGAATATGTATGCCATACACCTCGCTGGGATTGTAGTTCAATTGGTCAGAGCACCGCCCTGTCAAGGCGGAAGCTGCGGGTTCGAGCCCCGTCAGTCCCGAACTAGGATCCGGTGAATTTATCAATTCATCTCTCTCTTTTCACGGAAAAGGGGGACAGGAAGCAAGATCTAATCCCCAGTGGGGATCCTTATTTCTTTTGTTTTTTATTTCGCATTTATCATCACACAAATATGGATATGGGAATTTCAAATCTTTCCACTACTCCCGATTGATAAAGGAGAGACATATCATATGTACATTAGTACAATCGGTGGTATTACTATATTCAGTATTTTAAGAGATACCATCCTCGTCTTACTTTCTTTTTCGATTGTTCTTGATCAATGAAATGGAGTAGAGTGATCCTATTTTACCGGGAGTACATACAAAAATGGTATTCGTTTATTGTACGATGGACAATGAACTTAACATAATTACCTCGACAGAGTACTTTTCAGGTTAAACCACACCTTTTCTAGTTCTGACTTTGTTTGTGTATCCTCAATGACTAATTGTAAACAATCTATCTCATTCTCATTCAAATTGCAGACATCGTTTTTGATGTATGCATTCCAGTACAAATAAATACAAGAAAGAGGATACTAATAAAATAAAAGAAAAGACCGAGCAAGGACCCTTTTCAGTAAATTTGTTGGAATATTTGATCTTTTTTATTTAATCCCTTTTTTTCCATCTCACCTCGTTTGGGTCTGTGTGTGCCCCATAGAATACCGGTCATATAATACCTCATAATTGTAAGTATAATACACAGGAAGGAGAGTTGTATAAGATAAGGAAGACAGTAGGTTATAGAAAAGAAAAAGTGGAAGAGGATGAAAAATCCAATGGGATTCCTGATCCAATAAAAAATCCCATTTCGTAATTAGTATGGATAAAGGATCTTCCCATGTTATACTATTCAATTCTCGACGATGAATCGATTTGATAGATCAGATATTGTTATTCATAATATTGATCCTATTCAGTATCATCAGGATCAATTCATCCCAATGAATTTACAGGAGTTAAATTTCTCATCTCTATGGGATTACATCCCGAGTTATTGCGAAGAAAAAAAAAATAATGAAATTATGGAAGTCAATATTCTCGCATTTATTGCTACTGCACTGTTCATTCTAGTTCCTACTGCTTTTTTACTTATTATCTACGTAAAAACAGTCAGTCAAAATGATTAATTTGAATCTGAATTATTAGTTCCTATCAATCCTTTTTTCAATGATTGAAGAAATGAAAGAAAGGGATTAAAAGAAAATTCCAAGTCTTAAATGAAATGATCTGGTTGGAATCATAAAATGTGGTAGAAAGGACTATATATAGTCCTTTCTACCACATTTTAGAGTATTTTATATTATCTAATATTGTATACAATGATATTATCATATAAAGTTGTATTGTATACAGATATAGACTTTATCTAAATGGAGGGTTTATATAGATCAATTTACAATATGTATGTATATGATGTATTAGATGTACATCTAATCTAAATAGTGGGCTAGTACATCGAAATAGCAGTCTAATTCTATTTTTTTTTTTTTTCGCTACATCCACTCGATTTCGATCAACCCAAAATAATCGAAGGCCAATTCTTCTAATTCCTAGGTTTCTTATAATTTTATATATAGGTTCCGGTATCCATCAAAAGAATCAATAGAGGAAGAATAGTATAGGAATATACTATAGCAAAAGAAAACCAAGGAATTTTTTTGATTTCCCATCCCAAGAAGTCATTGATTGAGCCATTAACAGATCATTTACGAAGTTCTATGGTAACTTCTTCAGATTTTGAAAGGAATTAGTAAAGGGGACTCGGACCATTTTTCATGCTTAAACATGACATGAGATGAGTCAAAAAAGCATAAAAAAATCTCTAGGAGTCTAAAATGTTAAATGTATGATATGTGGTGTATCACTCAGCGGAAGAAAGATCTAATTTTATTATGTGTAGAACCTCTTTGGACAACCACTAGTCACTTCCAGTATAAAGTAAGTATCGTCGTAATCTAATAGCAGAACGATTTGTTCTTAGAACAGTGAAAGTAAAGAAAGAGAGAAACAAATAAAGAAAAAACTATGGATTGGTTTTTTCTCATTGTAATATCCATAATTCTGGTAAGAACAGGTTTATCCAAACAGAATATTTAGGAGGAATTCGGTTGGAAAAAATTTCCTATCATGCGTAGATTTGAGTTTTGAAATACAACTAAACTATAGTAATCATTCGTTGTTTGATCGAATGGTTATTATTCATTATTGTCTTTCCAGTATAATTTTGAAAGAAAGACAAGCTTTTTAAAAATAAAGCTTCGAAAAACGATCAATGCAAAACGATCAATTAAACAATTGATACAATTCGATTACTCAATCGATTACTCAATCGATTACTCAATCAATTATTAATATACCTAGAGTCCACTCCTTCCCCATACTACGAGTGAAAGGGAAAATGTAAAGACTACCATTAAAGCAGCCCAAGCGAGACTTACTATATCCATGTGAATTATATCTCCTATTTCTATGAAGGAATTATTCCATTATTGATCAATAATCATAGTAGAATCAATGGCGAAGAGTCAAAATAGGATTCTGACTTAAGGCTATTGATGAACCAATTCAATGAATCCACTCGTAACAGATTCTTTATAGGATTTCTGGTAGAATTGGGAAGTATTAAGTAAAAATATGATACACACACCCTTTCCTTGCAAATTGCAAAGGAATGCTCCTAATGGAACATGTGGGAATAGTAAGACCTATTGTTTGTTTTGTTACCTTTCTTTCATAAGCAAAAATAAAAAAAAATATATCATCAAGATAGATAACTATCTATTGGATACCTACATTTCCTATTTGATCTAAGGCTTACTGTCTTTCTTTCTGTGAAAGAATGGGTAGACATCACTACCATTATTACATACATTTTTTTTGTAATCCCCTTACACGACCAAAGAAATCTTTTTTTTTTTTACTTTGACTTTTACTCTGTTATTCTATAAGATAAGAGCCGACCAACCATCCTGATTGAATGTTTGAGTACTCGGAGTCTCTCGTAAGTATGGATACAAAGTATCTTCAGTCCTTTCCACAGCTCCTAAATTGATTTCCCATCAGCCTATCCAATCTAATTCCAGACAGAGTCAGTAGACCCTACGTTAGTGTAGGTAGTGTAAGATAATTAGGAAGTCTTGATAGTCTTTCGTATAATCTTTTCTTCAATCCTAGGAGCAAAAATGGAATGTCCTTTAGGAACCTTTGGATACCAAGATTTCTGACCTCTTACTTTCGTAGTTCTGGAATTAATAAGTAAGCCTTACCTCATCCCTATTGGTATATCTGTTTGGGCCGCTACCCAGAACCCAAACAGAGCCAGATTTTGAGAAAACAACTTACAGTCTTTTATAGAACTATGTATTCTATAAATCAAGTATCGACAAGCCCCGTCCTTTGCCTTTGCTTATGCAGGGCAGGGCAAGAATTTGTCGAGTTCTATTCTATCAGTAGAATAAGAAATTCTAAGTATTTTGTTGATCAGGCGACACCCAGATTTGAACTGGGGATAAAGGATTTGCAGTCCCCTGCCTTAC